TAACGAATTAGCTATTTTCGAAAAAAAAAGTTTATATTGAAATTTGACTTCGTGCTCCGAATGAATGATGGTTTACTCAATACAATACCTCTTCGGCGAAACAGAGGATATCTCGATCGGGGAAGAGAAGGGGTAAATCCCATATGACCCAATATATTTGACAAGTCGCACTATATGTCAAGCCAAGCTTTTCGGTTCTAGGACGTTGAAAAGATACTTTTGGTATTCCTAATATTCCAAAATTTGAACCAAAAAATGCATATCCTTTATTCACTTCAATAAGGAAAGGTGAAAATCCATGATTTCTTGTCGATTCAAAAAAACTGTAACGAAGGGATTGATTGATCATTCGAATGATCAAAAAGTATCCATTTATTCTCCAATAATGCAATCTTCCCGTTGCGTATTGGTACTTATCGGGTATAGAATAGATCTGCTTCTCTTTGTTCTTACGAACAGAGTTGTTCCCTTATTTTGATTTTCAATGAGATGAAATCAAAATGAACCCACAGAATCTACTGAAAAAAAGTTTAGGTACACAGTATCAAAAGTTTAGGTACCCATTATAGAGTCTTCTGAATTTTGATAAAATAAAGTGACATAGTTTCTATTTCTCTTTGATAAAGGGATATTCCTATGGGTTTACCTTGGTATCGTGTTCATACTGTCGTATTGAATGATCGCGGTCGATTGCTTTCTTTTTATTCTTTTTATATAATGAAAGCAACTCTAGTTGCTGGTTGGGCCGGTTCGATGGCTTTAGACGAATTAGCTCTCTCTGACCCCGTTCTTGATCCAATGTTAAGATTATGATCAATAATCTTAATATACCTATTTTGTTAAGCATCCATGGCTGAATGGTTAAAGCGCCCAACTCATAATTGGCAAATTCGTAGGTTCAATTCCTACTGGATGCACGCTAATGGGAACGTTCAAAAAGTCTATCGGAATTGGCTCTCTATCAATGGGATCTCCTCATCCATACATAACGAATTAATTGGTATAGTATATTGATACCATAACATAGGAAGAGTAAGAACTAGGATTCTGATGGATACTGAAACTCATAGGTAAGAAAATGGATTTATGGATGGAATCAAATATGCAGTAGTTACAGGAAAAAGTCTTCGGAAAGAATCAATCTTTCATTAAATATCAAAATCAAGACGATGTATTTGGGCCATACGCTTATTTAGAGACTTATTGTGAAAATTGTGAGACATCCATTTACAAAAAATATGCGCAAAAAAAAAACAAAGATATTTGTCAACATTGTGCATTTCATTTACCAATGGAGAGTTTCGATCGAATCGAATCTTTGATTGATTCGGGTACTTGGAGTCCTACGGATGAGAATATGGTTTCTATTGATATGAGATTCTTAGATCCACATAGAAGATTTTGAACAATCTGGAAAATGGGAATGTCGATATTTCTTAGACAATAATGGATTTTTGAGAGGATCAAGAATTTGACTATTTTGACTCTCGTCAAATATAAAGAAGAAATTCTCAGAAAGATACCGAGAGGAAGGAGAAGTAGATAAGCATTTGTTCAACAATGACAAATTCTTACACGAAGAAGAACTTGAAGACCTTGTATACTTCTAATGTCGAATCAGGATCAACAAAGACAGAAATCAAGGATTGGGTCGAACTCTTCTTGTTAAGGTAATAGCTATGAATAGTCATCTTCTACCCCGAAAGAGGGGCACTTATTATGGGACATAAAATGCATTAGAGGCGTATGATCATTCCGCTTGCACCGGGTTATTCTATTCCACCTCTTCTAGAGAAAAGAACTTCAAGAAAAATACTTAATAACATGGCGATCCATTTATACAAAATCTCTAGTCCGAGCACACGCAAAGGAGCCGTAGACAGTCAAATGAAATCCAATCCGCGAAATAAATTGATCTATGGACGACATCATTGTAGTAAAGGTCGTAATGCCAGAGGAATCATTACTGTAAGGCATAGAGGGGGGGGTCATAAGCGCTTATACCGTCGAATCGATTTTCGACGAAATCAAAAAAACATATCTGGTAGAATCGTAACCATAGAATACGACCCTAATCGAAATGCATACATTTGTCTTATACACTACGGGGATGGTGAGAAGAGATATATTTTACATCCCAGAGGAGCTAGAATTGGAGATACCATTGCTTCTGGTACAGAAGCTTTTATATCGATGGGAAATGCCCTACCTTTGAGTGCGGTTTGAACTATTGATTTACGTAATTGGAAGTAACCAATTAGGTTTACGACAAAACCTATAAATCGATCACTGATCCAATTGGAGTACCTCTATGGAATAGACCTCAACAGAAAACTGTTGAGTAACGGCAGCAAGTGATTGAGTTCAGTAGTTTCTCATAGAAAATTATTGACTCTCGAGATATGGTAATATGGAGAAAACTGTTTGAAGCACGCACAGAACTGGAAGCGCACCTTCTTTCAAAGAGAGGAGGGTTATTCACATTTCATTTGATGGTCAGAGGCGAATTGAAAGCTAAGCAGTGGTAATGAAGATCCACCGAAGAGATGTCTCCTACGTTACCCGTAATATGTGGAAGTATCGACGTAATTTTATAGAGTCATTCGGTCTGAATGCTACATGAGAAACATAAGCCAGATGACGGAACGGAGAGACCTAGGATGTAGAAGATGATAACATGAATGATTCATCAGATTCGTATTCCTCTATATCCACTCATGTGATACTTCATTATACGATGAAAAGATCTATTTTTTACTATATCATCATATACATCTAGAAAGCCGTATGCTTTGTAAGAAGCTTGTACAGTTTGGGAAGGGGTTTTTTTGATAAAAAAGAAGAATCTACTTCAACCGATATGCCTTTAGGCACGGCCATACATAACATAGAATTCACACATGGAAAAGGCGGACAATTAGCTAGAGCAGCAGGTGCTGTAGCGAGACTGATTGCAAAAGAGGGTAAATCAGCCACATTAAGATTACCATCTGGGGAGGTTCGTTTGATATCCCAAAACTGCTTAGCAACAATCGGACAAGTGGGTAATGTTGGGGTGAAGCTCAAGAATTTGGGTAGAGCTGGATCGAAGTGTTGGCTAGGTAAGCGTCCTGTGGTAAGAGGAGTAGTTATGAACCCTGTGGACCATCCACACGGGGGCGGTGAAGGAAAAGCCCCAATTGGTAGAAAAAAACCCGCAACTCCTTGGGGTTATCCTGCGCTTGGAAGAAGAAGTAGGAAAAGGAGAAAATATAGTGATAGCTTGATTCTTCGTCGCCGTAAATAGGAATATTCCAAATAGAGTTTTTGGAATTCGAAATAATGGGATGGGCGAACGACGGGAATTGAACCCGCGCATGGTGGATCCACAATCCACTGCCTTGATCCACTTGGCTACATCCGCCCCTTATCTAGCTAAAGAAAGTATTTTGTCTTTTTTCCATTCCGAATTATTGTATTGATTCTGACCTCGATACTTAGATCATTCTATTGGACATAGAATGACAATCAATCTTTTCCATGCAAAAAAAGGAGTAATCAGCTGTGATAGGTGAAAAAAACAGGATTGTCAAAAACAGGATTGTCAAAAAAAGGATTGTAGTAAAGAAAAGATTTGTAGCTAAGCATTTATCGGAAACATTTGAAAAAATCAAAAAGGGGGAGGAGAGAGAAATAATAGTCACTTGGTCTCGAGCATCCACTATTATACCCTCAATGGTTGGCCATACAATCGGTATTCATAATGGAAAGGAACATATACCTATTTATATAACAGATTCTATGAAAGGTCACAAATTGGGAGAATTCGCGCCTACCCGGAAGGACCCGATAGATGAAAGAAACGATAACGATAATAAATCTGTAATGAAGAATAAAAAAAAATAGGGATCAAACAAA